CTTATTTCCATGCCTTCCAGCTACTTTATCACCTACTTTGATTTCACGTTTCTGTGAAATATATACACGAATCCTTTCTGGATTAGAATTGGAAACCCCTCTTCTATGGATCCATCTCACATCAATAACTCGACCCCTTCCCCCTATAGGTAGTCTTAGAGAAGTTTCTTTTGAAGTGGATACCTGAATGCCAAGTATAGCTCGTAATAATCTATCCTCCGGGGCATATGAGGATTCACTCGCTGTCTGAGGTGTTAATTTACCTACTAAGATATCACCTGTTTCTATCCAAGATCCCAGCATCACAATTCCATTTCTGTCTAAATTTCGGAGTAAACGAGCCTCTAAATGCGGGATCTCCTTAGTGATTCTTTCAGGACCTTGGCTTGTTACATGAGTCTGAATTTCATATTTCCGGATGTGAAAAGAAGTATAAATATCTTTATAAACCAGACGTTCGCTAATTAGTACTGCGTCTTCAAAATTGTAACCTTCCCATGGCATATAAGCTACTAATACATTTTTTCCTAAAGCGAGTTCCCCACCAGCTGTAGCCGCACCACCCGCTAGAATTTGTCCCTTTTTAATGTATTTACCCCGCTGAACCTGAGTTTTTTGATTCATACAAGTATTTTTGTTGGAACGTTGATACATAACCAATGGAATGCTTAGAGTATCCCCATTACTTGATAAAAAGATCTTTTGAGTATCAGTATAAATGATTTTTCCCTTGCATTCGGCTATAACTGAAACCCCCGAATCTAGAGCCGTTTGTCCTTCCAACCCAGTTCCAACAATGCACTTCTCGGACCGAGAAAGGGGAACTGCTTGGCGCTGCATATTAGAACTCATTAAAGCTCGATTCGCATCATTATGCTCAATAAAAGGAATGAGGGAAGCTCCAATAGAAAAATATTGGAAGGGAAAAATGCTTCTAAGATGAATCTCTTCCCATGCAATAGTCAGGAATTCTTGACGATATCGAGCTGGAACAACCTGTTGTTCTTGAATATCCCGATTCAAGGCCAAAGAATTTCCTGCTGCTACCATATAATATTCATCTCTATTTGGTGATAAATAAACCATCTGTGCCTCTTTTGATCTCTCAGATAATCCATAAAATGGACTCTCTATAGATCCCCAATAACCAACCTTCACATGAATAGCTAATGATCCCATAAGTCCAACATTGATTCCTTCGGACGTGTCAATTGGACAAATACGTCCATAGTGACTCGGGTGGATATCTCGTATTCGAAAACTAGCAGTTCGCCCCGTCAATCCTCCAGGACCCAAATAACTCCATTTTCGCCCATGAACAATTTGTGTCAACGGATTAGTTCGATCCAAAACTTGAGATAAAGGGTGTAAGCCAAAAAACGATTCATAAGTAGTTGTTAATGAAGTTGAAGTTACCAAATTTTGAGGAGTCGGTATCAATTTATGCCTGATTGCTCCACATATAGTTCCTCGAACCGTATTTTCTAAACGAACAAGAGCTAATCCAAATTGATCCTGTAATAGATCTGCTACAGAACGAATACGTTTATTTTTCAAGTGACTCATATCGTCAAGTGTACCCATTCCCAATTTCATTCCGATCAAATGATCCACAGCAGCCAATAAATCTCGTGGTAACAAAAATGTATTGTTTTGGGGTATATCAAGATTAAGTCTCCGGTTTAGATTTTGTCGACCAATCTTTCCTAACTCACATCTTTGTTGAAAAAATTTCTTTTGTAATTCCTTGCATAAGGACTCAGAAAATACTGGATCCCCCCCTACACAGGCAAATTGTTGATAAAACTCCAAAATAGCATTTTCTTTTGACCCAATCTTTTTTTTCTCTTTATCATTCGGGAAAGACAAGAAAATCTCAGGGTAACAAACATTATCTAAAATTTCTCTTATATTCGAACCCATAGCTGATGATAGAACTAGAATAGATATTTTTTGTTTTCTACTTACACGGGCCCATATCCTTGCTTTTCTATCAATTTCTAATTCCGACCTTCCCCCCCAATCCGATATTATAGTACTGGTATAGACAGAAACTCCGTTATGTTCCAATTCTGAACGATAGTAAATACCGGGACTTTGCACTATTTGGTTGATCACAATTCGGTATATTCCATTTACTATAGAGGTTCCAAAAGAATTCATTATAGGGATGTTTCCAATAAAAACGGTTTGTTCTTGCATATTTCTACCGGTTTTCCAAATTAAGACCGCGGGTACATATAATTCAGAAGAATATGTGAGTGATTCATACACAGCATCTCTTTCTGTTATCAAGGGCTCTACCAATTGATATGTTTCCACAAATAATTGAAATTCAATTTCTTGATCTCTATCTTCAATTTTTTGAAACTTATGAAATTCTTCCGTCAAGCCCTGATTAATGAACCTACAAAATCCCTCAAATTGTATCTGACTAAATCCAGGTATTGTGGACATTCCCTCATTTCCATTCTGGAGCATCTTAATCTGAAGTTTCCTCTTTATTGAAAAAATCCCATTATCGGCTTTTGGCTCACTATTCATCGAACCCTACCAATTGATCTAGCAATGAGGGAATGGATATTCTGTTTACTGAATCACATAAAATTTTAGTCAACCCCATCCATATATATCGTATGAACGAAAGCAAGACAGAGAAATGAAGGGCATTTTCGATGCAAGTTCGAATTTGATCTTGAGACAGGTACAAATAGAAAGAAATGGAAATTAAGAAAGCATTCCTGGGAAAAATTCTGTCACTTAGGCTGATGGAGTCTTTTATCGGATATAAAAATTGATCCAATTTAGACTTAATACCTAATTCTTTTATTATGATATTAATGATGATATTATGATCAGCGTAAAAAAAAAAAATCAATGAGTTTAGGATTTAATCTGCTCTCTATGAATGAGATAAAAACAGAAAAATCAGGAACAGCATAGAGTTTCCCTTTTTTTTTAGCACACGCAATTGAATGTTCAAAAAGGAATTCGCAAATCTTTTTTTGGTAGTAAAATTTAGAAAATACAATGGAATTGCGTACGTATATAGTCATAGGAGTAATCTTTAGGAAGTACATGACGATATAGCTATCTAGCTATCCGTATATCACATCTTTTATAAGAATTTAACTTGGTGCAAGGTCGTACTCTATCATAATCTCTATCTTCATATTTAATGAAATATTCAAGCACGATGATCCTATCTAGGGATATGTGCATAAGAAAGAGACCCGGCTTGGTATCCACGTATAACAATTTCTGTTCTAGAGTTTACACTTTTCTGGGGTTTACATATACACATAGATTTTCTTATAATTAGATAATTAGAATTGATCATGTAATTGATAATGATTAGTCGGAAATCAATTGGATTTTGCATCCATTAAGATAAGGAGATACAAAATTAAGAGCTGTTCGCTAATTCAAAGTAAGAAAAGTAAGTAAGAGTAAAAGAGTAATAATTAAATATAAATATTAAATAGTTAATGGAGTAAAGAGTAATTTATTCGAAATTGCCCTGCATTTTACAGTCTGTGACCGGGCCGGGAATCTTTTCACTTTTCTATAGATCTATCAAATCTATAGAAAAGTGAAAAGAGAAGATAAGTTTTTAAGCGACGCGTGTTTTGAGATAAAATTAATCGAAGAAAAGAATATAAATAGGATCCAATAAAAAAGAGTAATTTTTTTTGGAAAAGGATAAGTACAATGGGATTTAAGATCCAAAAATAAAAGAAATTAAGAAAGTAAAAAATTCAAATCAAAACCAAAATGAGGAGAGGAATAAAAAGAGAATAAAATAGAATATCTAAGTATAAGAATATTCTTATATAATAGATATATTATATTCTAGATTCTAATAGATTCTAGAATTAGATTCTAGAATTTTATAGAATTTAATCTAATTCAGAATAGAATCTTATAGAATTTATATACTTTACATAGAATTTATTATAGAATTTCTTTCTTCTTTATTCTTCTTCATTTATTTCTCTGTTTTGGATGTAATTTGGCGGCATGGCCAAGTGGTAAGGCGGGGGACTGCAAATCCTTTATCCCCGGTTCGAATCTGGGTGTCGCCTGATCAACAAAAAAATACTTAGAATTTATTAATCCTGTTGATCGAACTTGACGAATTCTTGCCCCGCAAAAGCATAGGCAAGGGCTAGGTTTGTCGATACTTGATTTTGAGAACCATAGGTCCTATAAAAGACTTTCATGTTTTTTCTCAAAATCTGGGTTCTGAGTGTGGCTCAAAAAAGTACCAAGAAATCTGAAGCAACCCAATCTTATGAAATATTGGTTTGGGCTATTCTGAATTGAATCAAATAAAATAAATAGCGAGAATTCATTCTGGAGAACTATGAAAGTAAGAAGTCGGAAATCTTGGTATCCAAACCAAAGGTTTCTAAGAGACACTCCTTTTTGGCTACTAAGGTTTAATAAAAGATTCTAAAAAAGACTATAAAGACTCCCTAATTATTTTAAACTTTTCTTAATATTGAGGTAACTCTGTTTGCGATGAAATTAGATTGGATAGGCTGATGGTAAATTCATTTAAGAATTGTGGCAAAGAACTAAAGATACTTTGTATTCAGACTCACTAGAGGTTCTGAGTACTGTTCATAAATTGAATCAGAATGGTTGACTGGCTCTTCTTTGTATTTGTATCTTTTCTTTTTTCTTCTTCTATTTTTTTTTTTCAATTCTTTGCTATTTCAATAGAATTATATAGAAGAAGAAATCTATGAACTTTTTATGAGTGGATTCATGAAATTGTTTCATAAAAAGCCGTAAGTAAGAATCCTGTTTTGACTTTTGACTCTGCACCATTGATTCCACTATGATTATGAATCAATAATGGAATCATTCCTTCATTTCATAGAGATAGGGATAGGGGCATCATTCGCATGGATATAGTAAGTTTCGCTTGGGCTGCTTTAATGGTAGTGTTTACATTTTCTCTTTCACTTGTAGTATGGGGAAGGAGTGGGCTT